TTGAAAATTCGTTCCTCTAGCAGTTCCGGTTTGACCATTCCGTTCCCTTTTTCAAACTCCACTTCTTTTCATATAGCAATCCCTAATCAAAGAGAGAACAATATCCATTTCAAAACATTTCTAACGGATTCCTTGGTTCGGACCGACGAAGTAATGGCACTCGATTATTATCAACCCGACTGCAATCTTTTTCTGTCGGTAAGGATTGCACCAGAGCACCTTCTACTTCTAATAGGCCATGAACTATAGATAGAGAAGAATCATTCTGAGCGAGTCCATAAGAAGCGACCCACTTTTTCATCGGTTCCGGGGGAAGACCAAAGATCTTGCGCGACCGGTCCGCCAGAAAAACTCAAAAGAGAAAGAAGTCTCGTTAATCTCTTCATGCTCGTTCCAAGTTCGAAGTACCGTTTGGCCAAAGAAAAACCCGCTTCCTGACACGATTGCCTCTTTATATGGATAGATATAGGATCTATGGGGTTATTACTTAGAAGTCTATTTTGTACAAGATCCCCTCCTATCTGATAGAAAAGGGTCCCATGATCCCGAGCCGGTCTTATCTTGGCTCGCAAACCCCAAGTTTGTCTATGAAGAGCTAATCTAATTGTATTAGTTTCTATAATGGATTTCTTATGTGGAATACTAATGGATAGGGCCTCGTTGCTAAGTGCTACAAGATCTAGTGCACTGGAAGTCGTGGTTATGGACCCGAATCCTTTAGTATGGAACATTGTCTTTTCCAAGTAAAAACCCCTAGTATATGAAAGAATGAAAAGGTGCTTTCGTTCTTGTGGAATAAGAAGCCCTCGTACCTTAATGAAAGGAAAATAGGAATTTTTCGTTAGGTATTTGACCAAATAGGATCGTCCAGTTCCTATAGAACCTATCACTAAAATACCCGATAGGGCTAAGCGGAACAAAAAGGGTTTTCCATGAGATGGTAAATGAAAACGATTAGCCCCACACGAGGGAATAAGTGATTGTCTGATAATGAGCAAGGAATATACGTCTTTCTGCTAAAGAGGATCTATTAAACTCATAATTCATTAGATCCTTGTTAGCAATGTCAACTAGGTATCATAAGTAAATGGATCCCGGTTGTTCAATCCTTTGATAACCAAGGTCATTCTTTGCTAAAGAGAAATGATCACTATGGGTCAGACTCAATAGAATTGGATCCATTCCAAATAGCGAGAATTAGGATTCTTGATCCCTCTCAATCTCTCTTTCAATTCGAGGATCCAGAGAGGTGTTTTCATAGTCATCTCCGAATATTTGCCATCTCCGAATATTTTCGATTTCATTTTTCTATGATATGTCTTTCTATATGAAAATAGGTTATTTACGATGTACGATGATCCCTGTTAAGCATCCATGGCTGAATGGTTAAAGCGCCCAACTCATAATTGGTAAATTTGCGGGTTCAATTCCTGCTGGATGCACGCGAACGGGAACGTTCCATAAGTCTATTGGAACTGGCTCTCTATCCATGGAATCTCATCCATCATCCATACATAACGAATTGGTATGGTATATTCATACCATAACATAAGAACAATAAGAACTCGAATTCTTATCGATACTGGAACTCAGAGCATAGGAGGGAAAGTGGATTTATGGATGGAATCAAATACGCAGTATTTACAGAAAAGAGTCTTCGTTTATTGGGAAAGAATCAATATACTTTTAATGTCGAATCGGGATTCACTAAGACAGAAATAAAGCATTGGGTCGAACTCTTCTTTGGTGTTAAGGTAGTAGCTGTGAATAGCCATCGACTACCCGGAAAGGGTAGAAGAATGGGACCTATTCTGGGACATACAATGCATTACAGACGTATGATCATTACCCTTCAACCGGGTTATTCTATTCCACTTCTAGATAGAGAAAAGAACTAAAGGAGAATACTTAATAATACGGCGAAACATTTATACAAAACACCTATCCCGAGCACACGCAAGGGAACCGTAGACAGGCAAGTGAAATCCAATCCACGAAATAAATTGATCCATGGACGGCACCGTTGTGGTAAAGGTCGTAATGCCAGAGGAATCATTACCGCAAGGCATAGAGGGGGAGGTCATAAGCGCCTATACCGTAAAATAGATTTTCGACGGAATCAAAAAGACATATCTGGTAGAATCGTAACCATAGAATACGACCCTAATCGAAATGCATACATTTGTCTCATACACTATGGGGATGGTGAGAAGAGATATATTTTACATCCCAGAGGGGCTATAATTGGGGATACTATTGTTTCTGGTACAAAAGTTCCTATATCAATGGGAAATGCCCTACCTTTGAGTGCGGTTTGAACTATTGATTTACGTAATTGGAAGTAACCAATTAGGTTTACGACGAAACCTAGAAATCGATCACTGATCCAATTTGACTACCTCTACGGGATAGACCTCAACAGAAAACTGTTGAGTAACGGCAGCAAGTGATTGAGTTCAGTAGTTCCTCATAGAAAATTATTGACTCTAGAGATATGGTAATATGGAGAAGACAAAATTGTTTGAAGCACGCACAGAACCGGAAGCGCCCCTTGTTTCAAAGAGAGGAGGACGGGTTATTCACATTTAATTTGATGGTCAGAGGCGAATTGAAAGCTAAGCAGTGGTAATTAAGACCCCCGGGTGAAAATAGGGATGTCTCCTACGTTACCCATAATATGTGGAAGTATCGACGTAATTTCATAGAGTCATTCGATCTGAATGCTACATGAAGAACATAAGCCAGATGACGGAACGCGGAGACCTAGGATGTAGAAGATCATAACATGAGCGATTCGGCAGATTTGGATTCCTTTTCTATATATCCACTCATGTGGTACTTCATCATACGATTCATATAAGATCCATCTGTCTAGAGATCGTCATATACATCTAGAAAGCCGTATGCTTTGGAAGAAGCTTGTACAGTTTGGGAAGGGGTTTTTTGAGAAAAAAGAAGAATCTACTTCAACCGATATGCCCTTAGGCACGGCCATACATAACATAGAAATCACACGTGGAAGGGGCGGGCAATTAGCTAGAGCAGCAGGTGCTGTAGCGAAACTGATTGCAAAAGAGGGTAAATCGGCCACTTTAAGATTACCATCTGGGGAGGTCCGTTTGGTATCCCAAAACTGCTTAGCAACAGTCGGACAAGTGGGTAATGTTGGGGTGAACCAAAAAAGTTTGGGTAGAGCCGGATCTAAGTGTTGGCTAGGTAAACGCCCCGTAGTAAGAGGGGTAGTTATGAACCCTGTGGACCACCCCCATGGGGGCGGTGAAGGGAAAGCCCCCATTGGTAGAAAAAAACCCACAACCCCTTGGGGTTATCCTGCGCTTGGAAGAAGAACTAGGAAAAGGAAAAAATATAGTGATAGTTTTATTCTTCGTCGCCGTAAGTAAATACGTAACTAGGAATAGGGAAAATTGCATTTTTAGAATTTGCAATAATGCGATGGGCGAACGACGGGAATTGAACCCGCGCATGGTGGATTCACAATCCACTGCCTTGATCCACTTGGCTACATCCGCCCCTTATCCAGCTAAAGGATTTTCTCTTTTTTCCATTCATTATTCTATTTATTCTGACCTCCATACCTCGATCGAGATAGTGGACATAGGATGCCACTCTTTAAAATGAAAAAAGGAGTAATCAGCTGTGACACGAAAAAAAACGAATCCTTTTGTAGCTCGTCATTTATTGGCAAAAATCGAAAAGGTCAATATGAAGGAGGAGAAAGAAACAATAGTAACGTGGTCCCGGGCATCTAGCATTCTACCCGCAATGGTTGGCCATACAATCGCGATTCATAATGGAAAGGAACATATACCGATTTACATAACAAATCCTATGGTAGGTCGCAAATTGGGGGAATTCGTGCCTACTCGGCATTTCACGAGTTATGAAAGTGCAAGAAAGGATACTAAATCTCGTCGTTAACTGAATTCAGAATAGAAAGATTCAGAATAAACAAAATTTATAGGATTCAAATAAAGTAAAAGTAGGCGGGTAATAACCTTATTTATGACAAGTTTCAAATTGGTAAAGTATACCCCTAGGATAAAGAAGAAGAAGAACGGGCTAAGGAAACTCGCAAGAAAAGTTCCAACCGATCGTCTACTTAAGTTCGAACGGGTTTTCAAAGCACAAAAACGCATACATATGTCTGTTTTCAAAGCACAAAGAGTTCTTGATGAAATTCGCTGGCGTTACTACGAAGAAACCGTTATGATACTCAACCTCATGCCTTATCGAGCATCTTATCCAATCTTAAAGTTGGTTTATTCGGCAGCAGCAAATGCTACTCATTATAGAGATTTCGACAAAGCGAGTTTATTCATCACTAAAGCCGAAGTCAGTAGGAGTACTATTATGAAAAAATTCAGACCTCGAGCTCGAGGACGTAGTTATCCTATAAAAAAAACCATGTGTCATATAACAATTGTACTAAATATAGTAAAGAAATCTAAATAATCTTTAGATCAATCTAAGATTTCGATTCCCAGTAAAAAAAAAAATAGAATACAAAAATATGGGACAAAAAATAAATCCACTTGGTTTCAGACTTGGTACAACCCAAAATCACCATTCCTTTTGGTTCGCACAACCAAAAAATTATTCCGAAGGTCTACAGGAAGATAAAAAAATACGGAATTGTATCAAGAACTATATACAAAAGAATAGGAAAAAAAGCTCGAATAGAAAAATAGAATCAGACTCAAGTTCGGAAGTAATTACACATATAGAAATTCAAAAAGAAATCGATACAATCCACGTCATAATCCATATCGGATTCCCTAATTTATTAAAGAAAAAGGGAGCAATCGAAGAATTAGAGAAAGATCTCCAAAAGGAAGTCAATTCTGTAAACCAGAGACTTAATATTGCTATCGAAAAAGTTAAAGAGCCTTATAGGCAACCTAATATTCTTGCAGAATATATAGCTTTCCAATTAAAAAATAGAGTTTCATTCCGAAAAGCAATGAAAAAAGCCATTGAATTAACTAAAAAAACAGATATAAAGGGAGTAAAAATAAAAATTGCGGGTCGTCTAGCAGGGAAAGAAATTGCACGCGCCGAATGCATTAAAAAAGGTAGACTACCCCTCCAAACAATTCGCGCTAAAATTGATTATTGCTGCTATCCAATTAGAACCATCTATGGAGTATTAGGTGTAAAAATTTGGATATTTGTAGAAGAAGAATAACTAACCTTGTCTTCCCATTCTGCCCGGTGATAGAATAAAAAGACAAGAGACTTATTATTCCCGAAATCCCTGAAAAAAAGAAGAAATTATACCTCTTTCTATAAGATTTAATGAAAATTGCGAAATTATTTAATATAATTGCTATGCTTAGTGTGTGATTCGTTAGTTTTTTCTTTAGGGTCAAAAATGAAGATTCAAAAAAAAATTGGATGAACCCTACTAAAAATAGAAAAAAACTTAGTAATTATAGAAAATTAACTAATAACAAACCTATTGCTTCGTATTGTCGAGATCCTAACTAAGAAACAGTCACTATGTGAATAAATAAATCTATCGTAAATGAGTAGATCTATCATATAGTTGTAGCAACTGCATTTTTTTCTCTAAAAAGAAACAGGATTCTAGCTTGTAAAGCAAAACTAAAGGGATGTGGATAAAAGGAGGGATGATAGATAGAAGGAAGAAGAATAAGAAAGATATAGGATTCCAATGTGTATGGTCTATGAATTACATCATAAAAGGCAATGTGATAAAGCATCAATATAAAAAAATAATAATAAAAAAAAAAGAGAATTCGAAACTTTGAAACAAAAAAAATTAAAGCAATAAAAAAGAGCAGCCCCGGTTGATAAAACTGAGAAAATTGACTCGGAAAGAAATTTTTTGGAAGCTCCATTGCAGGATTCAAACCTAACCATTAAAAGAGAAGCTGTGGGAACGACAAAACCTATGACTGCATAGGATTTTATTAAAAAGAATCCTAATACTTCATTGGGCGGGATGGCGGAACAAACCAAAAAAATTGCTTTATTTGGTAAGGTTATAAATTAACAAATAAGACAGGAAAGAGTAAATATTCGCCTGCGAAATCTTTATTGGATTAGAATACTTTATCACGATTCAATAAGAATAAAAATAAGGAGATTCAAAAAAGAAAAAATACATTGTTCATAAATAGAGAATTTGGATATATTCTAGATCCTCTTTCTTGACTATATATTTTTCTATTTTAAGAAATTCAAAAAAACCTAACTTTTTCAAATATTATATATTGATGTGTATCTATCCGTAATATTTTGGAATATTATGGAATTAGACAAATTCGCACACTTTCTCATTTCATTCGCGAGGAGCTGGATGAGAAGAAACTCTCATGTCCAGTTTTGCAGTAGAGATGGAACTAAGAAAGAACCATCGACTATAACCCCAAAAGAACTAGATTTCGTAAACAACATAGAGGAAGAATGAAGGGAAAATCCTACCGAGGCAATCGTATATGTTTTGGTAGATATGCCCTTCAAGTACTTGAACCCGCTTGGATCACAGCGAGACAGATAGAAGCAGGACGAAGAGCAATGACACGATATGCACGTCGTGGTGGAAAAATATGGGTACGTATATTTCCCGACAAACCGGTTACAATAAGACCCACAGAAACACGTATGGGCTCGGGAAAGGGATCCCCCGAATATTGGGTAGCCGTTGTTAAACCAGGTCGAATACTTTATGAAATGAGCGGAGTATCCGAAACTGTAGCTAGAGCTGCTATCTCCATAGCTGCCAGTAAAATGCCCATACGAAGTCAATTTCTTCGATTAGAGATATAGAACCAAAAAAAGGAGTATTGCAAAAAAAGGAGTATTGAAATTAAATAACCCCAGGTTGGTTTTTCTTTCTGGAAAGACAATATTTCTTTCATCCTTTTGCATTGAAATAAAAAATTGAAGTAAAAATAATATGATTCAACCTCAGACCCTTTTAAATGTAGCAGATAACAGTGGAGCTCGAAAATTGCTGTGTATTCGAGTCATAGGAGCTGCGGGTAATCAGCGATATGCTCGTATTGGTGATGTTATTGTTGCTGTAATCAAAGACGCAGTGCCCCAAATGCCTCTAGAAAGATCCGAAGTAATTCGAGCTGTAATTGTACGTACATGTAAAGAATTCAAATGCGAAGACGGTATAATAATACGCTATGATGACAATGCAGCAGTTATCATTGATCAAAAAGGAAATCCAAAAGGAACTAGAGTTTTTGGCGCGATTGCCGAAGAATTGAGACTATTGAATTTTACAAAAATAGTTTCATTAGCTCCTGAAGTATTATAAATACTAGTAGACCAGATATAGATCAAACAAAAAATGAAATTAGTAGATTGTGTCTCACGTATATGCTTTAAAATCCAAAATTAAAAGATAAAGGAAAACATGTTGATTATAGAAAAATTAGGAGGAACCTAGAATTAGAGTCTTATGGGCAAGGACACTATTGCAGATTTACTAACCTCTATAAGAAACGCGGATCTGAATAAAAAAGGAACTGTTCGAGTAGTATCTACAAATATTACCGAAAACATTGTTAAAATACTTCTACGAGAGGGTTTTATTGAAAGTGTTCGGAAACATCAGGAAAGTCACAAATATTTCTTGGTTTCAACTTTGCGACATCAAAAGAGAAAGACTAGAAAGGGAATATATAGAACTAGAACCTTTTTAAAGCGTATCAGCCGACCTGGCTTACGAATTTATGCCAACTATCAAGGAATTCCTAAGGTTTTGGGCGGAATGGGAATTGCTATTCTTTCTACTTCTCGGGGTATAATGACAGATCGAGAAGCTCGACTAAACAGAATTGGAGGAGAAGTTTTATGTTATATATGGTAACGGCCACTCCAATAGTACCTGAATTCTATCTCAAACTTCCTATTTTGAAAATAAAAATAGAAAAATAGGAGAAAAATAATATGACAGAAAAAAAAAATAGGAGAGAAAAAAAAAACCCGAGAGAAGCAAAAGTAACTTTCGAAGGTTTAGTTACGGAAGCCCTACCCAATGGAATGTTCCGCGTTCGCCTAGAGAATGACAGCATCATTCTGGGCTATATTTCAGGAAAGATCCGGTCTAGCTCTATACGAATACTGATGGGGGATAGGGTCAAAATTGAAGTAAGTCGTTATGATTCAAGCAAGGGACGTATAATTTATAGACTTCCCCATAAAGATTCGAAGCGTACCGAAGACTCGAAGAATACTGAAGATTTGAAGGATACCAAAAATTCAAAGGATTAGGTTTTTCTAGGGTAATGACTTCCAAGTTTCAAAATTTAAGTGAAGAGACTCATTTTTTCCAAAAGAATAGATTCAAAATTTAAGAAAGGACTACCTAAATATGAAAATAAGAGCTTCCGTTCGTAAAATTTGTACAAAATGTCGACAGATTCGCAGGCGTGGGCGAATTAGAGTCATTTGTTCCAATCCGAAGCATAAACAAAGACAGGGGTAATGTTTCGAAAAAAAGGAGCTTTTCTTTCTAAAAAGTAAAAAAAAAGTACCCACGGAAATGTCCAAATTCCAAATAAAAAAATTTAAGTAAAGGATATATTTTACCCTGAAACGGATATCTTTGTATCTCTTTTTCTTTTTGTTATTTCTAACTCATATTTATGAGATAATAAAATATGACAAAAGCTATACCAAAAATAGGTTCACGTCAGAGAGTGCGTATTGGTTTGCGTAGGAATGCCCGTTTTAGTTTACGGAAGAGTGCACGTAGAATAACAAAAGGGGTTATTCATGTTCAAGCCAGTTTCAACAATACCATTATAACTGTTACAGACCCACAAGGTCGGGTGGTTTTCTGGTCTTCTGCAGGTACTTGTGGATTCAAAAGTTCAAGAAAAGCATCACCCTATGCTGGTCAAAGAACAGCAGTAGATGCTATTCGTACAGTGGGTTTGCAACGAGCAGAAGTTATGGTAAAAGGTGCTGGTAGCGGAAGAGATGCCGCATTACGAGCCATTGCTAAAAGTGGTGTACGGTTAAGTTGTATACGTGATGTAACACCTATGCCGCATAATGGATGTCGACCTCCTAAAAAAAGACGTCTGTAAAAGAATTAAACCGCTTTCAAGAGAAATAAACGATTCAATGATCAAATAATAATACTAGTCTATTATGGTTCGAGAGGAGGTAACAGAACTCACCCAAACACTACAGTGGAAGTGTGTTGAATCAAGAGTAGATAGTAAGCGTCTTTATTATGGTCGTTTCATTCTGTCTCCGCTTAAAAAAGGTCAAGCGGATACTGTCGGTATTGCCTTGCGAAGAGCTTTACTTGGAGAAATAGAAGGAACATGTATCACACGCGCCAAATTTGGGAACGTGCCACACGAATATTCTACAATAGTAGGTATTGAAGAATCCATACAAGAAATTTTACTAAATTTGAAAGAAATTGTATTGAGAAGTAATCTCTATGGAGTTCGAGATGCATCAATTTGCGTCAAAGGTCCTAGATACATAACCGCTCAAGATATAATCTTACCACCTTCCGTAGAAATCGTTGATACGACACAACCTATAGCAAACTTAAGAGAGCCTTTTGATTTCTGTATTGAGTTACAGATCAAGAGAGATCGCGGATATCATACGGAACTCAGAAAGAACTCTCAAGATGGAAGTTATCCTATAGATGCTGTATCCATGCCTGTTCGAAATGTTAATTATAGTATTTTTTCTTGTGGGAATGGAAATGAAAAACACGAGATACTTTTTCTAGAAATATGGACGAATGGAAGTTTAACTCCTAAAGAAGCGCTTTATGAAGCTTCTCGTAATTTGATTGATTTTTTTCTTCCTTTTCTACACGCAGAGGAAGAGGGCACTAGTTTCGAAGAAAATAAAAACAGGTTTACTCCACCCCTTTTAACCTTTCAAAAAAGATTCACTAATCTAAAGAAAAACAAAAAAGGAATTCCATTGCATTGTATTTTTATTGATCAATTAGAATTGCCTTCTAGAACGTATAATTGGCTCAAAAGGGCCAATATACATACACTATTGGACCTTTTGAGTAAGACTGAAGAAGATCTTATGAGAATTAACGGTTTTCATATGGAAGATGGAAAACTTATATGGGACACTCTAGAGAAGCATCTCCCAATTGATTTACCTAAGAACAAGTTCTCGCTTTAAACCCATTGCAATTTTTTCCTCTTCTTCTTTTTCGAGTTAGAATAAAAAAAAGAAAGCAATTTTGCATCTTTGGCACAATCTATATTTTCGCGAAATGGATCATAATAAAAAAGATTTAAGGTATCTAGGGAAGATTCACTTGGAAGTAACTATTTCCTAGATACCCCTCCCCTGCAGGGGCTTCGCGGTTGAATGACTCAACCCGTCCCTAAAAAAGACCTAAAGTTAAGGATTTATCAATGGGTAATGTTGCTCCAATACCTAACCAAAGAGCTACTGCAGTACCGATTAAAAAAACGGTCGTAGCTACTGGGCGACGAAATGGATTTTGGAATTTATTGACATTCTCTAGAAAAGGTACTGTCAATAAGCCCGTTGGCACAGAAACCATTAAGAGAACGCCCAATAACTTATTGGGTACTGTACGGAGTATTTGAAATACGGGAAAGAAGTACCACTCGGGTAATATTTCCAGAGGAGTTGCAAACGGATCCGCCGGTTCGCCAATCATTGACGGCTCAAGAACCGCTAAACCTACATTACATGCAATAGTACCTAGAATTACTACTGGAAAAATGTATAAAAGATCATTGGGCCACGCGGGTTCCCCGTAATAATTATGTCCCATCCCTTTAGCTAATTTTGCTCTTAATACAGGATCATTTAAGTCAGGTTTCTTTGTTATTGGGATAGGTGAATTTTTTAGGATCCATCCCCCAAAGGAACCGGACATGAGAATTTTTCATCATCCGGCTCTAGCAAGAATGAAATAAAAAAGATCGTGGAGGACCCACATTAGAATAGGATATATAATGACTCAATGACTCAAGGTAAGAAAAGCTTTCTCAGATTATCTTTTCCGAAGTTGCGCCTATAACGACTCATTGAAAAGAATCCTATTCTTATGCATAAATGCTCAATATCCAAGTGGGCTTACAAATTTGATCATGATCAATTGCTTTGTGGATTGTCTCTTGATTAGTTGGTGTTTATCCCCTCAATATCGCAAGTTTCTTACGTCCAAACAAAGTATTTACTTGTTACTAATAAAAAAGAAAAAGTTTAGCCTACGTTCTTCCTTAGATCCCTTCTTGTACTCCGATAGTATTGCGGACCGAAATCGATGCAAAGAAAATGAATGCATTTCCATACTATACTAAAAAGTAAGTGTAATAAATATAGAATTGGATCATATCACATGACTTATTCCATTTATACTCTATGGGATCTTACGGAGCCTGTTCATGGATGACCTAGTTAAGGTATGATCATAGAAAATATTCTCCTCGAGTGAACCAGCCTATCCTTCCTAGATAGGGGACTTACGTGTTGATTGGATGCGGAGACACATTTGGTCGTGAATTCTAATGTGGCAGATCCAATTCTCTATCTGCATGGCCAAATCAATAATTCAAGTCACACACTCCCATAATCCGCCTTTTTTTCTTTCGTAAAATTAACTTCAACTATTTGTATCAAAATACTTCGGGGTTGAAGAGAAGTATCCAAATGACATGTCTTATTTTGCAATAACCCATGTTTGTAGCAATGAAATACCACAACCTACCCGATATGATATATGAGAATTAGAATTCTCTATGATATGCCTTCCCTATAAAGGACCCGAAATACCTTGCTTACGTATCATTGGAAAGTGCATTAACATAAATACGGCAGTAAGCAGAGGCAGTACAAAGGTATGTAAACTATAAAAACGAGTCAAAGTGGATTGGCCCACACTAGCACTTCCACGTAATAACTCCACTAAAGGGGATCCTATTACCGGAATCGCTTCAGGTACACCTGTCACAATTTTAACTGCCCAATAACCAATTTGATCCCAGGGCAAAGAATAGCCAGTTACACCAAATGATGCAGTCAATACAGCCAAAACCACACCTGTGACCCAAGTTAATTCACGGGGTTTTTTAAATCCACCTGTGAGATACACACGAAATACGTGCAGGATCATCATTAGAACCATCATACTTGCTGACCATCGATGAACTGATCGGATTAACCAACCAAAGTTGGCCTCCGTCATTATATATTGAACGGAGGAAAAAGCCTCTGTAACGGTTGGTCGGTAGTAAAAAGTCATAGCAAAACCGGTAGCGACTTGTACTAGAAAACAAGTAAGTGTAATTCCCCCTAAACAATAAAATATGTTGACATGAGGAGGAACATATTTACTAGTTATATCATCTGCAATTGCCTGAATCTCAAGACGTTCCTCAAACCAATCATATACTTTATTGAGATAGGTAACTAGCTCGACTCCCCCTCCGAGAACCGTATATGAAAATTTCATCTCGTACGGCTCAAGCAGAAACACACAAATTTTCAATGGATATTAGAAAAAAAGGTTCAAAACTTCATTAGCCACGGTATTGGATCGATTTGCCTTGAAGATATGAAATAAGAAAAATCCAGAATTTCTTCTTTGTGATGATAATGCCAAAAAATCTCAAGTTGGCTCATCTGTCTTTCTTTCCCTTATGTTGATCATTAGAGGCCTCTTGACTTTTCTCTTCCCTATTTTTTATTTATTTTTGACTAGTCAAAAATAAATAAAATAAATAAAAAATGGTGGTTTTCTGATAGAAATTATCTTGTTACGATCCTATGAATCAGTTCAACAAAAACCTTAGATTCACACTAGAGCCACGATGGTTGAGTCTCAAGATAAACAAAAGGCAAGGGTTCTTCGAATAAGAACCACTTGATAATCATTTATTGAAAGAGAAAAAAGTTGTCTTTTGGGCAAACAAAATTGGAAGGAAGAAAATTTCTTTTTTTATTAAGAACTACTTGAATTTTTTTTTCAGTCTGGTTGCGAGGTCTAAATAGTGAGTATGAATCATAGTTCCATTTTTTTCTTGATCCACTCTATGTATTTCGTGTTCCAGATACTAGAATAAATAATATCCGACGAATTAGAATCATCTTGATAGAGATAACAGGCCCTTTCTATGTATTATCAATAGGATCAATTCTAACAAGTCACACACTCATATTCCAGAGATACCGAAACAAAAAAATCCACGGTCGAACTACCAGAATGTCTAGAAACGTGGAGCTTAAAGTAGAAAGGCTTTTTTTTGATGGAAAAGCCATGACGTCATAGTTTTTTTTAGTTAGTAGAAACCTAAATCATTAAAATTCCGTCCAGTAAAACAGAAGAATTATAAATTTCTAAAATGATAGATAGGAATATCGCGAATAAAGCCATTGCGACCCCCATAAAAGGAGTAGTCCCCCAACCCGGAGCTACTTTCCCATATTCCGAATTCAAGGGTTTCAATAAACTGCCTGCGCCAGTTCGTTTTGGTCTAGGTCTAGAACTATCTTCAACGGTTTGTGTAGCCATAAATTCCATTTAATGATTGGTGTTGACTTTGTATACTATTCCGTTGTAGTTGTAAATACACGATCTTTTCATAGATCCATTGTAATCTTGAAATTCTATAAAAATGGAAACAGCAACTTTAGTCGCCATCTCCATATCTGGTTTACTTGTAAGCTTTACTGGGTATGCCTTATATACCGCGTTTGGGCAACCCTCTCAACAATTAAGAGATCCATTCGAAGAACATGGGGACTAATTGAAGTAAGAAGTCTCTCCATCTGGGAGACTTCTTACTTCAATTAAATTATTTCATTTTTTAGTCGGAACCTTAGGTGGTTCTCGGAAGAAGATAGCGAAAAAAATTATCCCTAAAGTAGAAACTAAAAGGAACGTATAAACCAATGCTTCCATAGATTTGATCCTGGTTTATTCACTTTATAATTATAACTTCCACACCTATTCATTTATAATTTGGGATCATTTCCATATAAAAAAAGAAAAAGAGTAAAAGAAAGGACAGGAGATGTTTCCCGTGGGAAATCAAAAAAGAGAGATGAAAGATACCATAGTAATGTGGTATCAGACTGCCTGTCTCCTTGTAGTTGGATCTCCAACTTTTTGGAATGTTCCAAATTCCACTTGAGCATCCAAGTCTGGATCAATACCAGCAAAAACATCTCGGAACAAGGTTCGAGCGCCATGCCAAATGTGTCCAAAAAAGAAGAGCAAAGCAAAGGTAGCATGACCAAAAGTGAACCAACCCCTTGGACTGCTGCGAAAAACACCATCTGATTTCAAAGTAGCTCGATCTAATTCAAAAATTTCCCCTAATTGAGCACGTCTCGCATATTTTTTTACAGTAGCAGGATCAGAATAACTTACTCCATTAAGTTCGCCACCATAGAACTCCACCGTTACGCCTACTTGTTCAACGCTATATTTGGATTCTGCTCTTCTAAAAGGAACGTCTGCTCTCACAATTCCCTCTTCATCTACCAAAACTACCGGAAATGTTTCAAAAAAAGTAGGCATACGACGTACAAAAAGCTCGCGCCCTTCTTTATCTCTAAAGACGGGGTGTCCTAACCATCCAACAGCAATTCCATCCCCATTGTCCATCGAGCCTGCCCTGAATAATCCGCCTTTTGCCGGATTATTACCAATATAATCATAAAAGGCTAATTTTTCGGGAATTTTAGACCAAGCTTCTGATAAACTAAGATTTTCGGCTAACCCATCGCTAACTCTTCGATATATTTCTTGCTGAAAGTATCCCTGATCCCACTGATAACGAGTAGGCCCAAATAATTCGATCGGGGTAGTTGCCGATCCATACCACATAGTTCCGGCAACTACGAAAGCAGCAAAAAAAACAGCAGCGATACTACTGGAAAGTACAGTTTCAATATTGCCCATACGTAATCCTTTGTATAGACGTTGAGGCGGACGGACACTAAGATGGAATAGGCCCGCTAATATGCCCAACGTACCCGCAGCAATATGATGCGAAGCTATTCCTCCCGGAACGAAAGGATCAAAACCTTCTGCACCCCACGCAGGATTTACAGCTTGTACTTTTCCAGTTAGTCCGTAAGGATCGGACACCCATATCCCAGGACCATATAAACCCGTTACATGAAATGCACCAAAGCCAAAACAAGCCACCCCTGCAAGAAATAAATGAATTCCAAAGATCTTAGGCAAATCTAAAGAGGGTTTTCCCGTCCGCTCATCACAGAATATTTCTAGGTCCCAATATACCCAATGCCAGATAGCTGCCAAGAAACACAAGCCAGAAAACACAATATGCGCACCCGCCACACCTTCATAACTCCAAATACCCGGATTCGTTATAGTTCCTCCTGAAATACTCCAACCACCCCACGAATTGGTTATTCCTAAACGAGTCATAAAGGGGATGACGAACATACCTTGTCTCCACATTGGATCCAGAACAGGATCAGAGGGATCAAAAACCGCTAATTCGTATAAAGCCATCGAACCGGCCCAACCAGAAACTAGAGCTGTGTGCATTATATGCACCGCAAGCAATCGACCCGGATCATTCAATACGACAGTATGAACACGATACCAAGGCAAACCCATGGAAATACCCCTTTACTTTAGCAAAGAAAAATAGACACGATGTCGGTTTATTTTATCGCATTGGAAAGACATACCCTATGTACCTAACCCTTCTAGGGGATTCTGTGTCAGAAAACGTGAATATTTATTTCATTTCATTAAAAAAAAAGAAGCCTATTCTGTTTGTAAGAAGAAAGAGAAACAGATCTATTCTATACTCGATAAGTGCCAATATGCAATGGGTAACTTGGGCTATTTGGAAAAACGAAGAATAGATCCTTAATCCCTCTTTGTTTATCATTCAAATCACAGATTCCTTTTTTTTTATTCAATCTGTCGTACCTTCCTTATATGTATAATCTTTCAATCTATGTATTAATAGAATCTATAGTATTCTTATAGAATAAGAAAAAAATGAAGATAATAAACTGTGGATTCTTTCTTTCTCTTCCATTCTTACGTTTCCATATTAAAGTGTAGTTTTCTTACTTAAATTTAATAATATTAATCTAATATGCCCATTGGTGTTCCAAAAGTACCTTACCGGATTCCCGGAGATGAAGAAGCGACTTGGGTTGACTTATACAATGTTATGTATCGAGAAAGGACACTTTTTTTAGGTCAAGAGATTCGTTGCGAGATCACGAATCATATTACAGGTCTGATGATATATCTCAGTATAGAAGATGGAATTAGCGATATTTTTTTGTTTATAAACTCACCCGGCGGGTGGCTAATCTCAGGAATGTCTATTTTTGATACGATGCAAACGGTGACACCTGATATATATACAATATGCCTCGGAATAGCCGCGTCCATGGCCTCCTTCATTCTGCTTGGAGGAGAACCAACCAAGCGTATAGCATTCCCTCACGCTAGGATTATGCTTCACCAACCTGCTAGTGCTTATTATCGGGCAAGGGCACCAGAATTTTTACTAGAAGTGGAAGAGTTACACAAAGTTCGCGAAATGATCACAAGGGTTTATGCACTAAGAACAGGCAAGCCCTTTTGGGTTGTATCCGAAGACATGGAAAGGGATGTTTTTATGTCAGCAGAAGAAGCCAAAGCTTATGGACTTGTCGATATTGTAGGGAATGAAATGATTGACGAGCAATCCGATACTGATCCAGTGTGGTTTCCCGAAATGTTTAAGGATTGGTAGTGGCTGGATTTCTTGTAAATTTATTTCAAACCTAAATTCGGGTTTTATGCTATTTTATAGAAAATAGAAATACTTCATGATGATGAATCGTCAGGTTAAGATCGATCTAAACCAATCCTTTTTTTCTATATACATACAACATGCCGACGGTTAAACAACTTATTAGAAATGCAAGACAGCCAATACGAACTGCTAGAAAATCGGCCGCGCTTAAGGGGTGTCCTCAGCGTCGAGGAACATGTGCTAGGGTGTATGTGCGACTCGTTCAGATCATGAGTTCAAACAAATAAGAAAATTTTTGAAGTATCCATGATCAGTACCAATGAATAGGATAGAGCTTCTCTATCCTGGATTTCTATGGTATATGGAATATATGGTTTCCTTTGGTGCAAATACAATCATCCAGATTGGAATTGGAAGAAGCAATTCCCCCATTGGTAGCAAATGGTTATCCATTAAGCGGAGGAAATAGTAATAAAAAGAAAAAGGCTTATGCTCCTTTATCTTAAAAAAACGGACTAAAAGGTCAGCTACTTAGCCAACTTTCAGAATTAAATACCGTCACTGTATGAATAACTCTTATTGTGAAAAGAGCTGTTTACTCTATAATGGATAGGTAGAGCCAAAGAATGTGAACTATACAAGTTCACAATACCTCTTGAGGAAATGAAAGAAAAGGCTCCGGTGTATAGAGAGGGCCTCACCGTTTAAAAGGGAACCATAGAAACGATGGAACCCACTGTTTTTTAGTATTGTTAGAATTTTGTATTTCTATACGAAATAACTGAAGGGAATAGAATAAAAAATCGTGGTTGGGAAGGTTATAGTAGCAAAAGCCATTGGAATTAATATTTTATATATCGGAATAATCCGTTTTGTTATTAATGGGAAAAAAGAAGGTTAAAAGAAGAGAAATCATTAGTTATTCATTAGGGTAAATTTGATTCAATGACCAGAGTTCCGCGAGGATATATAGCTCGGAGACGACGAACAAAAATGCGTTCATTTGCCTCAAACTTTAGAGGGGCCCATTTAAGACTTAATCGAATGATTACTCAACAAGTAAAAAGAGCTTTTGTTTCTTCTCATCGAGATAGAGGCAGGCAAAAGAGGGATTTTCGCCGTTTGTGGATCACTCGGATAAATGCAGCAACACGGATATATAAAGTATTCGATAGTTATAGTAAATTAATACACAATCTGTACAAGAAGGAATTGATTCTTAATCGTAAAATGCTTGCACAAGTAGCTGTATCAAATCCAAATAATCTTTACACGATTTCCAATAAAATAAAGACTATCAATTAAGGGCATAAAAAAGTAATATACAGGAATAATTAAAACCGAATTCCCGGAGAGGGAACTCCGGGAAGATACAATAAATTAAGATTAAGTGGTAGGAATCAACGAGCATGTTGGAATAAATAAAAAAACTATTTCTTTTTTCGCATTTTTCTTTCTTATAACAAACATAAGAATTAAAACTGGACTACTTTCTTTATATATTATATAGGAGTCTGACCTTTTCGAATAAAGCATCAACAATCGAAACTTAAGTTCCGATTGTTGTCTCTTAAATTCTGGTTGGAGTTTCTTAAGTTTCGATTGGAATTAAACTTTTGTGTTAATTGAGGAATATGTCTATTTTTTCTGTGTCTAGGACCGGTAATTATTGAAATTGACTGGCTTTGAAATTGCTTCTCGTTCTCATAGTTACGAAAAGGTAAGAAAGATAAAATACGAGCCTGTTTTATAGCTAGAGTAATTAATCGTTGTTGTTTCAAGGTTAATCTATTTATTCGTCTGGATAAAATTTTTCCTTGTTCACTAATAAATCGATTAATCAAACTCATGTTTCTATAATCAATTCGATCGCCCGGGCCGATTCGAGAACGCCTACGAAAAGGTTGTTTAGATTTACGAAAAGGTTGTTTGAATTTACGAAAAGTTTGCTTTGATTTATGAAAAGCTTGTTTGGATTTACGAAAGGGTTGCTTAGATTTACGAAAAGGTTGTTTAGATATATACATGATTTATTCCTTATTTAAAAATTCAAAAAAAATGGATTTCTTTATTTTATTAATTTTGGATCCAGAAGAAGTAGTCTTTCTTTGGTCCATATATTATTTGATTCATATACGATATAGAAAAAAACCTCCATACATATGAAATCTACCTAAAATGAGATGAGTTGATTTGTACTTTGTATTATATCTATGTTCTATATATTTACTAAGAGGCTCTTACTCTTTCTATTCTTTGGAAAAATCGAACACACGATGCTCCTATTTCTTTATTTCGTTATGAGTCATATGCTTGCGACAATAACGACAAAATTTTCTTAATTCTAATTGTCCAGGTGTATTGTGGCGATTCTTTTGAGTACTATATCTAGAAATCCCCGTCAATTCCTTATTGGTACCCTTTCGAACACAACTGATACATTCCAAAATAACTCGGATTCTAACATCTTTGCCCTTGGCCATGAACCTCCTTTCCTTTTTGGATCGACTTAACTTAATTCTTATACCTATTCTTTTATTCTTCTATTTTGGATCCGAAGAAGAAGAATAAAATCCACACAAGTTCCTAACTAAAAATTCGATTTCTAAAGATTTTGTTGTAATTCTTCGAATTATCTAACGAATCCAATCCAATAGAATAAAAAATTTTTGAAATTCGTAAATTAAGTAATAAAAAATAGAGAAATAATTAAAGAATACAATCCTTGTCGAATTAGCAAGGATTTTATTTAGAAATCCTTTCATTTAAGTAGCAAGCCCAGTCCCAGCTTCTTTATATGCTCTTATTTGCGAGGCCTGACTTAGCTTGGATACCGCTTTTAATTAAATTTCTGTTTTCCAAAATGAGATTTACCGAATTTTTCATAATTCTGAGGTTCAACCCAATCCATCTTTTCTTTCTTTTTGCTTCATATACTAAAAAAGAATTGAAAAAGGAAAAATTTTTGTCATGTCACGAAGAATTCTATCTCTCGCATAGGAATAACTAGAATGAAAAAAAAGGGAATGACAAAGCATCTGGGAATAAACGATTAATTTCTATCAATAAACCTGCTAAAGCCCCAAACCATAGAGTACTTAGCACGGGTGCTACAGAGAGATATGTTTTTATATCCCGCATTGAAAATCCTCCTTGCTTATTGGAATACATATATGATCAGATACTCTTGCCCAAGATCCTTTATATTTCTTTTGTTTAGGCAAAATTCCTAACTAAAAAAACAAAAGAAATATTCTATATATATAGAATGAACCATAAGGAATAGTAATCGTTCTTTTATAGGTTAAATTCGACTGGATTTTAGATGTATACCCTTCCTTGATTATATGAGACCAAAAACAAGAAATGACAAGAAAGTTATATATAGATAGAGAAATGGAAGAAAATTGCGATGTGGAAAAAAAAGAAAGGAATTGTGTACAATGGCATTGTACAACAATTTGGAAAAGGGATGTAGCGCAGCTTGGTAGCGCGTTTGTTTTGGGTACAAAATGTCACAGGTTCAAATCCTGTCATCCCTACCTATTAATTCTCTCTTCTTTATGGGCTGTAGCGGGGAGATCGATTAAAGTGGGTATAACTTGAATTTGTGGATACTATACGTACGTAAGACACGTTAGGAGTAGAAAAGGATTTTCTTTTTGTTTTGAAAGCGCTCTTAGTTCAGTTTGGTAGAACGCGGGTCTCCAAAACCCGATGTCGTAGGTTCAAATCCTACAGAGCGTGATTCCATCTATCTTATGTCGAAACAGAGTAAAAAAACTTAAAAAAAAAACAAAGTCGAATTGCAACTCAAATTTGACCCCCTCCAGAGCAAAGAGGAGGTCAAGCAAAAAAGAAATATTACTCAATCAAAGATCCAACTGATCCCCACGCCTGTATTGCAAATATGCAGTCACGAATAATCCTGCTAAAGTAATAGGAATTAGGCCTAAGACGATTCCAAATAGAAAAACTTCAATCATTTTGCTTTGTTCGAGGGAATAAAAAAAAGAGGTACGATCTATCTCTAAATAATAGTCTAACTTATCCACAAATCTCAATGACCAAAAAAAGAATTGGTAATTAACGCGGAAAAGAGTCTAGAATACCAGGAATCAAAAAGAAAGATTCTTCTTTTCTGACTTATTCATTCAATTCTTTTCAAATAAGACGTATCTTGTTCAAGCCAATAAACAGAGCTGGGGTTATAGTTAAAGCAGCCAGTAGAAAACCGAAATAACTAGTTATAGTAAGCATGAAGGGATTAAATTCCGTTTATTTTTTTAATACACTACATATGTTGGTAAAGCACTTACCTAAGTTCTGGAAAATTCATAATTCATCGGTTATTTTAGATAATACTCAAAAACAAGATAGAGTGAGATACAGAAGTGTAAAAGAAAATCGATTCATCAGCTGGGACATGAGTCCCTAATTCCGAATCAAGAGATTTGTTGTGGAATCTGTCAGTTAAGTAAAGTAATAATATTAAGAACTAGATCGTCTAACCCCATTGAAAAATGAAATTGGATTTTCGGGGGAATTTTGGAATAAAAGATAAATAAAGAATTGAATTTTTAAAAAAGTTCTTTCTATTTCGGATTATTTCTTTTTCAATAGGATTTAATCCTCTTTTTGAAGCAAACGGAAACGGGCAAATATTCCGCTATTCTTTCTTATTTTAACTCATTGTATTCCATATGGAATAAGAGGAGAAGAAAAGCATTCCACGACTCCCGAAGGGTCCCCTGAAAAAGGGAAAGCTCCTCCTTGAATTTACTTTATTTGTATTTATTTTTATTCGTTTTTCGAACCCCAACCAAAGTTGATTCCACGACGAGTTACTTCAATTATCCTTTTCTTTTCTATCTTCTGTCTTTCCCCATTTCATCTCATAAAGTTCCATGCTTGTAGTTTGGTCAAGAAAGTTAGACCTAATTCAACAAACAAGACAAGGATTGATTACGAATTTGGATTCTTCAAAGAATATATTCTGTTTCTTTCATAACGGATTATCTACTATTTGATTTTCTATTTATTAGATATTATTTTATGCTGACCAATTTAATTCCTTAAAGGAAAGATTGGATTCGAATAAAACTTTTAACTAAAAAGGGGTAGATTTCGCATATACTTACCCTTGTATTGCGTCAATATGAGAATATCCTTCCTAAATTCTTTATCCTATTGATCATTAACTTAGGGTTTACCAAGATCTTGGCCGCTATTCCAAATTAAATTATTCTACTATTCCGAAGACAATGAAAAAAAGTAGGACCCCAAAATTTGTGGGGTTCTATTGATGCCTTGAATAACACGTAATTTCCCTATAGGCAAGGAACAAAGAAGAGAAGAAAGGAATTAAGTTTCGGGACCAAGCGAAACTAGATTGCTGTGCCATAGGAAGGATAGCTATACTAATTTGGTATACTCAAAATATACCTTTGGTACAAAATTGACAATCTCACAAGGATGAAATATCAGTAATTTTCTATTTACTGGTGGATCCCATCTTTTACGGAATCAATTCCTTTTTTGAATGTACAAAAATTTTGGGAGCTCAGCATGTCTGGAAGCACGGGAGAACGTTCTTTTGCTGATATTATTACCAGTATTCGATACTGGGTTATTCATAGCATTACTATACCTTCCCTATTCATTGCGGGTTGGTTATTTGTCAGTACGGGTTTAGCTTATGACGTGTTTGGAAGTCCTC